ATATATACAGTAACGGTATTTAATTATGAAGGTTAGCTGGGTAGCTGACCTTGTTAGTCCGTTCTTGGCAAGAGGGGAGAGCCTAATCTTTCTGTTTTTTCAATCAGATTTCCTCCGCTTAATGGATAACCATTTGTTATCAATGGAGAATTGCTTATCATCTTAAATTGAGGTGATTGGATTTGCACCAATGGAAACCATAAATTTCATACACAATAGAGGGATAGGGATATGATAGATTTTTTTATTTTTAGATAGTGAATGGAGTTTGTTTTTCCATTCTATCCTATTCATCGGTATTGATCATGGATACTGGAAAAATTGTTTTCTTTCTTTTGGGCTAGCTCATGATCTGAACGAGTCGCACATACACCCTAGTACATGTTCCTCGACGCTGAGGGCATCCCCCAAGAGCGGGGGATTTCGTGACATTTCGGATTGGCTGTCTTGTATTTCTAATAAGTTGTTTAATAGTTGGCATGTTGAATCATATCCATAATATGATGGGCTGGTTTAGATCGATCCTAACCAGATGATTATGAATTACTTCTAGTTAATATTCTATTAAATAAGTTTTAATAGATAGAATATTAAACTTGGTAAAATAAAAAGAGAAAATCTCAAATCACGGAGTTGGGCGAAATCCATGCTATTTTCATGCAACCGCTACAAGATCAACAATTCCATAAGCTTGGGCTTCTGTTGCTGACATAAAAACATCTCTTTCCATGTCTTCGGATACAACCCATAAAGGTTTACCCGTTCTTTGTACATAAACCCTTGTGAGGGTTTCACGCAGTTTCAGCAGTTCTTCCGCTTCCAGGATAAATTCTCCCGTTTGTGCCTCATAAAAAGAACTAGCAGGTTGATGGATCATTACCCTGATGATATAACATAATAAAAGGTTCCTCTATCTCGCATGATGAAAGGAAGAGAAAAGAAAGAAAGATAAAGAATAACAAGCAAAAAAAAGATAGAATTGAACAACCGTACAGGCATCTTTTGTGCGTTGCATACGGCTCTACAATCAAATTGACCCTTACCTTCCATCAAAGACAGAGAAAAATAGGATCTATCAGACCCATATCGGTAAATGATCAAATTACCACCCTTCCTTTCCAAGGAGTTTAAAAATACTATGATGGCTCCGTTGCTTTATATATTTATGATTTTTTTTGTCTGTGATTCAGCAATCCCAAAGTTTCTTTTTGAGCCGATCAAATAAAATAAGGAAAAAATAATCTTATTTTATTTTTTATTTTCGCACTCTTTCATAACATATGTTAAAAGTCCTCTAGTGTGAAAACAAAAAAGTTTGTGACGCTGAACTGGACTCCCGATAGATAAGATAAAATCGGAAATACCTTTAATCTCATACTACTCTTTCGATACATAATCTAATGTTTTGAAAAAACAATAAAAAACTTTCTCATATCGAATTCAAAGTGCCATGCTATTATTACTTAATATTCATATTTCATATGGCGAAGGCATAGTCTTTTTTTTTTTTCTCTCAAATAAAAACCTCATTGGCGCCAAGCGTGAGGGAATGCTAGACGTTTGGTAATTTCTCCTCCGACTAGGATAAAAGATCCCATTGAAGCGGCTAATCCCATGCATATTGTATGTACATCTGGTCGCACAAATTGCATAGTATCATAAATAGCTACTCCGGGTATTACCCATCCGCCAGGAGAGTTTATAAACAAATACAGATCTTTGGTATCATCCTCGATACTGAGATATACCATAAGACCAATAAGCTGATTCGATATTTCACTATCAACCTCTTGGCCTAAAAAAAGTAATCTTTCTCGATAAAGTCGGTTGATTAGGGTAAAGTTGTATCCCTTAGGAACCGTACATGCATCTTTTGACGCATACGGTTCAAAAAAAAAAATTGCGAAAAAAACGAATCAATGTGTAGATTCCAGTCCTCTTTCTTTTTTCATAGCAGGTTTCTAACGAAAGGACTTTTTCTTCGATTTTTCAATAAAGACGAGTTTTGACTCCTTTCCTTATAATAAAAAAAAGAATTCACTAAACTTATCGAATTAACTTCTCATTGATGTATTGTTTCATCGAGATCCAATCCAAATCACGATGTAATTTTCTTGTTCTTGAATGGGCCTCGTTAATCTTTTTAGGTTTATGCTCTACTCCGGGTAAAGATCCGCCCGATTTCTATTTGCACATATAGGACAAATGCTCTCATTACCATTTCTTTTTGTTATGACTTTCTTTTTTTTTCAATTCATTTCATGCCTTCCGCCAAATATTTGATGTATTCATCCATTCGATTGATTAACATTGATTAATTGAGACCGCTTCTCTTTCCAAACGGGATCTCTTTACAAATAGGAATTATTTATGATACAAGTAGTAATCATAGATATATTACCAATTGGGTTTTTCTAAACGGAGCCTGGATACTTCATTTTATTAGCCCAACCAACCCAACCATAAATCATTCTAATTGATAATAGTAATCTGAATCCCC